TCGCTTTCTAGATGATCCCTCTAGAAAAAAAGATGATTATGACAACCTTTCTAGTTACTTCGTTCTATATTTCTATTTGAAAGGATCCTGAGGAAAAAGGTTTTGTTTCCACCGAGCTAAAATAATATGTCGATAACTCTAGTAAACTAAAGTCATCCTTTAATAGCTATACTATTTTGCTTCAATTTTTTTTCTACAAATAAAAACAAAATTGGAAGATTTAGTTACGATTAGAAATCTACTTTTCTATCTCCATCCATGGATCCTTTACTCATACTCAGTCAAAAGGAAGTATTGATCCAATTGAATAATTATGTTTCGCAATTTCATAAACCAATTTAAAATTTTTTAAGTAATCCTTGGATCCAAATCACGATAATTTATATTTTTCCTCCAATATGTCATTGAGGGGTAAAGGATTAAATCCTTTTAAGAAATAAAGTTTTTTATCGGAATATGAATCAAACCGAAAAGACCCCTTAACTTTTTTAGGGGGTTACTCGAACGAATCACACTTTTACCACTAAACTATACCCGCTACAATGCGATTATTATATACAAAGGGCTTTTTGTCGAACAGGGATAATTTGGGCTAATCAAGACAGGATCATAAAAGAATCATGAAAATGAGAGTGTTGACGTTTTTCGTGGGGATTAAAAAATTAAAAAAAAAATTCATAAAAATAAAAAAGGAAGAAATAAAAAAATAATAAGAAATGACGTATTGATGTTATATTCTTTTATCTAATAATAAAAACGAAAATAGCCCTTTGTCTTTTTGTTGTTGCTTTAATAGCAACCCCCTTTTTTATTAGAGAAACCGTAGGATTCGTTGGAACAAAAAAAGGCCCGGCTAGGTACTTACCAAGCCAGGCCACGGGAATAAAAAAGGCCCTTTCGAACAAAATAAAAGCAAAGGGGTCTTCTTTCTGTTTTTTCTATTGAATCTTTCGATCCCTTACTTGAACTAACTGTAATTGCTAATAAAAGTTGTAGATAGAATATAGATAAGATAAAGAAAGAGAAAGAAATACTTTTTAAATCCTTATTTCATGTGTAATATAACATAGTATTTTTCAATTGGGAGAGATGGCTGAGTGGACTAAAGCGGCGGATTGCTAATCCGTTGTACGAGTTATTCGTACCGAGGGTTCGAATCCCTCTCTTTCCGTTTTTGTTGATGACTTAATATTTGATTTCTCTTTCAAAATTCGCCAATCCTTTTTAATGTTTCCTGGTTAACCATGTGGAATAGATAAAAAATCCTAAGAAAATTTAAAAATCAAGCAATGAAAATGAAAACTCCCCTTTTTATTCTTCACGTCCAGGATTACGCCCCGGATCATTAGATAGGAATCCAAAGATAAATAGAGAAACAAAGAATATCACTACTGTGTAAACGAAAAGTTTGAGAGTAAGCATTACACAATCTCCAAGATCTTTTTTTGTAAAAAAAAATGAGAAAAGAGAATAGATCCTCCATTACCAAAAATTTCTTTCATACCTCCAATTAGATATTGCGGGGGATCCTAACCTTAACCTTATATATAGGGTCTTTCAAAAAGGGCAGAATGGGGAATCCGGGGTGAGCCAGATTTGGATTTATCGAAGCTATCCAACCAAGACTTTCAGACTTTCAATGTTTGAATCGAAGGTTTATAGTATAAGACTAATAAAGCATTAATTTTCTAGAATAATATTAAGGATCTCATCGAAAACTTACAGCAGCTTGCCAAACGAAGGCTAAGAGAAAAAAGAACAAAGGTATGACTGGCATAAGATCTACGATTGGATTCAAAAAAGCGTAGGCCTCGGGCAATTTGGCGAAGAAAAGACTACTCGAATAAAAGGCAGAATTAAGACAAATGCAGATCAAACTAAAGATATTAAGCATAACAGGCGTTTTGTTCTTGGAGATAATTGCATTTTGATTGAGTTAATGATATAAGGAAAATGAAGTAAAGTAAGGTAGACAAAAATCCTTCTTTTTCTTTGAACCCACCCAATCAAAAATTCCCCAATTCTCAAACAAAGGAGAATAGAAGAAATAATACTTTCATAGAATATCTTAATTAAATTATATGTAATGATCAATGAATTCAGCTGAATTCTATATCTACACGCGTAAAAATCCTAGCAAGAATCTAATCTATTCTATAAAAATTTTATATATAAAATTGCCCTGTAATTGACCAAGACCCAATACTAATATTATTCTTTATTAGTGTAGAATGGAAATATAGATGGGGCGTGGCCAAGTGGTAAGGCAACGGGTTTTGGTCCCGGTATTCGGAGGTTCGAATCCTTTCGTCCCAGGTAGATACATTGTATCAGAGTAAAAGTTTATTTTGAAAGTAACGTTATGTTTAAATGCCTAATATTGGATAGAATGTCATTCTTGTTTCTTTTATAATTTTGAATGATTCTTTTATGAATCATATCTTTGTTTTTCACAACATACAGATATTACTAAATAGATTTGTTTGTCATCAAGATATGATGGTAACATAGGTCACACCCTAGTTGAATTCAACTAATTAAAAAAAAAATGGTTTTTTTTTCAATCTATTTATCTGCTTTAAATCATTGATGGTTCAATTCGAAAAGAAACAGATATTTTAATTTTTTTAATAAAAAGTAAAGTTAAAGTGTTGCATTCATACAATAACATACAATAATAGGTGGGGTCTTGCTAAGATTGCTTCAAAAAAATTATTGCCATCTTTGTATAGAAGAATTTGTATAGAAGAAAAAAAGGGTATAGATTAATATGTTTATGTATCGACGGAACCAATGACTATTCATGATTCCATAATTGAATCAATTCCATATGGGTTCCAAATTAGAGGAATTTTTTGTTATGGTAAAACTTCGTTTGAAACGCTGTGGTAGAAAGCAACGTGCGACTTGAAGGACACGATCCGGTGTGGATTTTTATTCTTACATCCGCCATCTTTTCTATGAATGAAGGTGCTCTTAACCCGACATCTGTTCTGTTTTCACTAGAATCCTTTTTTGTTAGGTTGTAATGAATATAGTACATGATGGAGCTCGGGTAGAAAGTATGGATTCATCTTTCAGGGGGCAAGAATCTAGGGTTAATACCAATCAATAAATTGGAACAACTTTGTAAGTATATCATATATATCAATATAGAAATTGAAAGGATCCTATTTTTAATTCAAAAGTAAAATTTGTTGAAATTGAGAAAAGTCTTTCGATTCAAAGTGTATCACGCGGGAATCGAGCGTTTATATGATTCTTTGATAGAAAGAAATCACAAAAGGGGTATGTTGCTGCCATTTTGTAAGGATTAAGAAGCACCGAAGTAATGTCTAAACCCACTGATTTAAAACAAAAAAAGGATCCCAGAACAAGGAAACACCGTTTTTTCAATTGTCTCAATAACTGGATAATAATAAAGATTAAATGAGACAAGCAAGAGGGGGTTAAAGACCATTCAAAAAATGAAATAAATTGCCTAAAGGTTTTTTTTTCTTTTAAGCTCTTTGAGAATTATCCAACTTGAGTTATGGGTACAAATGATTTTTGTTTTTTCAGGAAGGAAGAAGAAAAAAATGAGTTAAATCCCATTCTAATTTATTTTATCAACTCCTTTGCCAGAAATTAGAATTCTATACGTAGACAAAACTCCAAATCATTTTTTCTCGAGCCGTACGAGGAGAAAACTTCCTATACGTTTCTAGGGGGGGTCTTGTTCATTTACTTAGATCTATCCCAATGAGCCGTCTATCGAATCGTTGCAATTGATGTTCGATCCCGAAGAGAAGGAAGAGATCTTCGGAACGTAGGTTTTTATGATCCGATAAAGAATCAAAGTTATTTAAACGTTCCTGCTATTCTATATTTCCTTGAAAAGGGCGCTCAGCCCACAGGAACTGTTCGGGATCTTTTAAAAAAGGCAGAGGTTTTTAAGTAACTTGGTCCTAATCAAACAAAAATTAATTAAGGAAATAAAGAAATAGAAAGGGATAGTAATTCTTATATAAATTTTTGTATTTATATATATATACTTTTTTTTCCTTTTTTGGATTCTACTCATAGCTATTTTTCATTGCTTCTATAAAATCTCATGTTCTAGAACGACAAAACTCGAGTTGCTTGATCCTAGAAATAGAAAATTCTGGGAGTTCCTTCAATTGGTCGGTTTTCGTTGAAACTATACTAATAAGTAATAACCGAGGAATCCTCCCTTTTTTTATTCTAGTTACTTATTATTGATTCAATCTGATATTTTTTTCTACTTGGTCTTTTTTTATTCCTCTATCTAAACTTTTTTCAGCTATGTAGTGCCAATCCAACACAAGTCCTTTTTTTAATAGTATTGAAATAAATTCCATTTATTTTGTTTTTCCATTGTATTATTTTCTCAACATTTATATTGACAACAGTGTATCGAACAAATATAATTCATCGTGATAAGTAGATAAATTTATTTTTGTCCGAGCGGTTTGATTTTTACCTTATATTATTTATTATTCAAATGATGGGATTCCTTGAATTCTCTTTGATATAATAAGAATAGGGGTTTTGATTTAAAAGTCGATAACATAAGAACGAAGAGGTGGTCTATAAATTTTGACATTTATCTATCTTTTTTTTTGATTGTATTTACATAAACTTTTTCTATTCGGGTTGCTAACTCAACGGTAGAGTACTCGGCTTTTAAGTGCGGCTAGGATCTTTTACACATTTGGATGAAGCGAGGGATTCGTCCATACCATCGGTAAAGTTTGGAAGACCGCGACTGATCCTGAAAGGGAATGAATGGAAAAAATAGCATGTCGGATCAACGAAGAGTTATGAGAATATTTCATTCTTTCCGAATCGGTACAAACCGTTGTGTTCTTTTTTGAAACGGAACAAAATGAATTCAATTTCAAGTTGGGTCGGATGAATAAATGGATATAGAGCCCTAATGGCTTCAATTTATTTATTTATTGATATGATTATTTATTATAGGGAAAAAGCAACGAGCT